CTAAAAAAAGGGGCCGAGCTTTCTTATGGTATCTTTATGGATATTGAATAAACCCGAGGTTTTCTTCTTGATTATTTTTTTCTTTTCGACATCTACACTTTTTTTTATTCTCTAGGTAGGTTATCTATGAAATGCCAATCCAACCCAAGTTCTTATTATTTTATATTATAATAATAAATTTTATTTCTAAACGTTCATATTGACAATAGTGTATTGAAAAAATATAATTGATCGTGGATAAATAGATCTATTTATCCACGCCCTATAAGTTTTTTTTACTTTACTTCATGTAAGCGATAGGTTCCTTAAATTCTCTGGGATATATTTCATTTATCTTATCCGGGAATTTTGCAGATTTTCATTATAGCTGTTCATTTTTATGTTCATAATTTACTATAAAAAAATGTTTTTGATGGGGTTGTGCAATCCAATCTCTCTTTTTTTTTCGATCGTATCTACACACCATAATTCTATTTTTGGGTTGCTAACTCAACGGTAGAGTACTCGGCTTTTAAGTGCGGCTAAAATCTTTTACACATTTGGATGAAGGAACGGATTCGTCCATACCGTTGGTAGAGTTTGTAAGACCCCGACTGATCCTGAGAGGGAACGAATGGAAAAAACAGCATGTCGTATAAATGAATAACTCATATCATAAATAAATAACTTTAAGATAGAGTACTTAACCCTTACGGGATCGGTACAAAATATTTGTTTAGTTTATTAGAGTTTTAATTCTTAGAGCGGTACAAAAAATAAATTATGGTTGGATCGAGTGAATAAATGGATAGAGCCAAAAAGCTCCAATTATAGGGAAACAAAAAGAGCAACGAGCTTCGGTTCTTAATTCGAATAATTACCAATTACCCGATCTAATTATACGTTAGAAATATATTAGTCCCTGGGGCGGGCAAAGGTTATGAAATCACTTTAATAAATAAGTGGATTCTTCACTTTTTTTTTTTTGAATCCTAACTATTCTATTAATTATATCCCGGTGCGGAGACGAATGTGTAAAAGAAACAGTATATTGAGAAATAGAATTCTAAAGTCAAAAGAGCGATCGGGTTGCAAAAATAAAGGATTTCTAAACATCTTCGGTATCTTATAACGAACAAGAACCAATCGGATGGAAAAAGAGAGAATCCATGGATTAATCATTTCCAAGGTATCTTTTCTTACTATGATACCTTGATACCTTGTTTTGACTGTATCGTACCTATGTATCGTATCATTTGATGACCCAAGAAATCCCCGGTTTTGGTTCAAATCGAATTTCAAATGGAGGAATTACAAGGCTATTTAAAGATAGATAGATCGCGAGAACGGGACTTCCTATACCCACTTCTCTTTCAGGAATACATTTATGCACTTGCTCATGATCATGGGTTAAATAAATCGATTCTTTATGAGCCTATGGAAAATTTAGGTTATGACAAAAAATATAGTTTTATAATTGTTAAACGTTTAATTACTCGAATGTATCAACAGAAGCATTTGATTATTTTTACGAATGATTCTAATCCAAATTTTTTTTTCGGGCATAATAAAAATTTGGATTCTCAAATGATATCAGAGGGGGTTGCAGTCATTGTGGAACTTCCATTCTCACTGCGATTAGTATCTTCCCCAGAAAGTAAAGAAATAGACAAATCTATGACTACTTTACGATCAATTCATTCCATATTTCCCTTTTTAGAGGATAAATTATTACATTTAAATCATGTATTAGATATACTAATACCCTACCCTATCCATCTGGAACTATTGGTTCAAACCCTTCGCTCTTGGATACAAGATGCTCCCTTTTTGCACTTATTGAGATTCTTTCTCTACAAGTATCATAATTGGAATAGTCTTATTACTCAAAAAACGAAAATGATTCTCTTTTTTTCAAAAGAGAATCAAAGATTTTTCCTGTTCCTATATAATTTTCATGTATATGAATCGGAATCCATATTTGTTTTTCTCCGTAAACAATCTTATCATTTACGATCAACGTCTTCTAGAGCTTTTCTTGATCGAACACATTTTTATAGAAAAATAGAACATTTTTTAGTGGATTTTCGTAATGATTTTCATACTATCCTATGGTTGTTCAAGGATCCTTTCATACAGTATTTAAGATTTCAAGGAAAATCCATTTTGTCTTCAAAAGGAACACCTCTTCTGATGAAGAAATGGAAATATTACCTTGTAAATTTATGGGAATGTCATTTTTACTTTTGGTCTCAACCGGATAGGATTCATATAAACCAATTATCCAATCATTTTATCGATTTTCTGGGTTATCTTTCAAGTGTACGACCAACTCCTTCAGCAGTAAGGAGTCAAATGTTAGAAAAGTCATTTATTATAGATATTGTTATTAAAAAGTTTGATACTATAGTTCCAATTATTCCTTTGATTGGATCATTGGCTAAAGCGAAATTTTGTAACTTTTCAGGACATCCCATTAGTAAGCCTGCTTGGGCGGATTCATCAGATTCTGATATTATCG